ATTCGCTATTCAAACAACTATTCAGAGTTCCTAGAGCTCTTTGTAAAGCTTGTTGGAAAACTTGCTGTCGTACCTGATTAACCGCTCTTTGTTGTTCAAAAAGAAGAGTTTCATTTTTGTAATTTTTTAATTGTTCCAAACTATCGCAAGTAGCATTAATCAAAATTATTTTCTCTCTTTCTATCTCAGAGTATCCATTCAGTCTATACTCATCTGCTTCCATTTCCACTTTACGTAATCGAGCCCGCGCTCTTTCGAGCTGTTCAGCGGCCCCTCTACGTAATTCTTCTGAATTTCGAATAGTACTCAAGATCCTTTGTTTTCGCTTATCTAATAAATCATTTAATGAAAGTAGATTATCTTTACATTCATTTCACAACTCTCATATCTCTTCCCGAACCAAACATGAATCTTTTGATTCATTTGGCTCTCACGCTCAATTGTTTCTTTCCTTTGATAGACATTCCCATATCTTTGATCTTTGAATGGAATGAACCTATCCTCTCTTGAGCCTATCCTCTCTTTTCTGTTCGTATTCAAAGATATCGAAACTGATCTAACATCAGAATATTAGGATAGTTAGGATAGTAGGACTCTTCAGACCAGACAAAAAATAAAAAATTGTCAGCAAAGTTGTTTCTTTATTTGTTCTTTATTCACAAACTTTTTTTTTTCATCCAAAAAATTAAAAAAATTTATCTTTTTTATACAATATATAGGTCGTCGATTTGGCAGTGGATAAAAAAAGGGGTGGGGGAATATACCCATCTTTCCTATACCTGTAAATGGTTCAAATAAATTTATCCATATGAGTGTTATACATCGGATAAATTCCCAATTATTTTTTTTTTTTTTTTGATTTGCGGTATTTCGGTACTAATGTAGCGGTAGAAAGAGTACCACGGTATGCTGTGCCTGGACTTCAAACAATTTATCTTTAACCATGTAAAAGACCTCAACATTATTGGTTGATAGAGAATCAAAGTTCATTTACCAATTAGTCACGAAATGCTATGGTTCTTAGATATGATTTCTGAATAAAATCCAATTACGAAGTAATTCGTCGAGATTGTGCACCCTTTTTCCTATTTACGCAAATAAAAAAAGAATACATAAATATAAAGAAAGTGCAGCCGGCGAAATCCAACCTATTCTTGAAATACACAACTCGCACACACTCCCTTTCCAAAAAAAATCAATATACCCAGCACAACGCTTAGATTTATTGGATTTGTTGCTAAAATATCGGTATTAAACTCGAAACTCCCAGCGGATGGCCAGTGCCCCACGGAAACAAAGGAATCGGTTATATTTTTCATATGCTCTCCTCTTATAGATAGGACTAACAAAGAACAGAGTTCTTTTTGTATCACTCCACTCGCCTCCCCCCTTTTTTTTACATTTTTATTCTACGATAAAATTAAACAAAAGGATTTGCAAATAAAAGAGCTAATGCCACGACCAGTCCATAAATTGTTAAAGCTTCCATAAAAGCCAGACTAAGCAATAAAGTACCTCGTATTTTACCCTCTGCTTCTGGTTGTCTCGCAATACCTTCTACAGCTTGGCCCGCAGCAGTACCTTGACCAATCCCAGGTCCAATAGAAGCAAGCCCCACAGCCAATCCAGCAGCAATAACGGAAGCAGCAGAAATAAGTGGATTCATGGTAATTTCCTCGCAAAAAAAAAAAAGAAATGGTTAATGATACAACCAACCAATGAATTACTACTTAATCTTTATCCACTTCTTTTTATACTTTTACTATTTACTTTACTATACTACCTTTTTACTTACTTCTTTTTTTTTTATTGATACTTATCACTAAAATCTATCGGGTCGAAGTAGCTAAAAACTCCAACAGAATATTACTTAATTTTAAGAACTACTTCCATATACTGTTTTTCCTTTCTTTCTACCCATGATGGAGTTTTATGTAAATAGATACATACGGTTTTAGCCATTGTGTTTTCTTGTTTAGAAACTCTTATATTCTTTCATTCAATTAACAATCACAGAAAAAATAGAAAAAGGACTGATATTTGAATCTATAAAAATTATAAATATAAATGAAGTGAGCTAGAAAAAAAGAGATAGGGATAATTCCTATCTAACTAGTAAATAACATATACTTTTTTTCTTACATAACGTAAACCACCTGCACTTTAATACATAATATTAGCTATTTTAATTTTCTTCTCCAGCCCTGTGGATTATATTGAACCCCGCATTGCTTTAATTGGGATAAGCTTAAAAAACTATTTCGAAAGTTAGTCAATGATGACCCTCCATGGATTCACCTATATAAGCCGCAGCCAAAGTTGAAAAAATAAGAGCTTGAATACCACTTGTAAATAATCCAAGAAACATGACAGGTATAGGAACTACTGAAGGCACTAAAGAAACAAGAACAACAACTACTAATTCATCAGCCAATATATTCCCGAAAAGTCGAAAACTAAGAGATAAAGGCTTTGTAAAATCTTCTAGGATATTAATTGGTAAAAGTATTGGAGTTGGTTGAATGTATTTACCGAAATATCCCAATCCTTTTTTGCTAAGACCCGCATAGAAATATGCCACTGACGTGGGTAAAGCTAAAGCAACAGTAGTATTTATATCATTCGTGGGCGCAGCTAACTCCCCATGAGGTAACTTTATGATTTTCCAAGGTAAAAGAGCACCTGACCAGTTAGAAACAAAAATAAATAGGAACATCGTTCCAATAAATGGAACCCAAGGATCATACTCCTCTCCAATCTGAGTTTTGCTCAAGTCTCGAATAAATTCAAGGACATATTCGAAGAAATTCTGCCCGTCGGTCGGAATGGTTTGTGGATTCCGAACAGCTATGATGGCTGAACCTAATAAAATAGCAATTACAACCCAAGAAGTGATAAGCACTTGGGCATGAATTTGTAAACCTCCTATTTCCCAATATAAATGTTGGCCTACTTCTACACCTGACATATCGTATAACCCTTTGAGTGTTTTAATGGAACATAGTATAACATTCATATTGCCCTATAATAGAAATCGAACTTAAAAAAGGAATTATTTTGATTCAACCATATCTTTCTCAATTCATCTACCTTCATTCATGAATAGGAATCATACATTATATTTAGATATATTTAGAATACCAAGAAATTACATAAAAAAAAAATACCAATCATTTTTTATTAAATATTCAAAACATAGTTCAAAAATGCAAACCAAAATAATAAACAATCAAAGAAATCCATGGAGTTCAACAAAAAGGAACTAATCTTCTTCTTCTTTTTCTTAACTATTAAATTATAAGATAATCAACCTTTTTTTATATAACTATTTCGGCCCTCCAAAATTGCGGATACTAATTTGGTAAGAATCAATCGAATCGATGCTATAGCATCATCGTTGGCCGGAATAGAAATATCTGCAAGATCTGGGTCACAATTTGTATCGATTAAACAAATCGTCGGAATGCCCAAAATGACACATTCTCGAAGAACCATATATTCTTCTTGCTGATCAACGATAATTACAATATCGGGCAATCCCGTCATATATTTGATCCCACCCAGATATGTTTGCAAGGTGGATAACTTTCTCTTCAACATTGCTGCATCTCCTTTTGGGAGACGGGCGAGTTTCCCCATTTTTTGTTCCGCTCTTAAGTCCCTGAACTTCTGAAGTCTTGTTTCTGTAGTAGACCAATTTGTTAACATACCACCAAGCCATTTTTTATTAACATAATGACATCGAGCCCTTATTGCTGCTGATGCTACTAAATCCGCTGCTTTATTTTTGGTGCCAACGATTAAGAAGTTTTTTCCCATACTTGCTGCATCAAAAACTAAATCGCAGGCTTCTGATAAAAAACGAGCAGTTATAGTAAGATTTGTAATATGAATACCTTTACGCTTTGCAGAGATGTAAGGAGCCATTCTAGGATTCCATTTCTTAGTACCATGACCAAAATGAACTCCTGCTTCCATCATCTCTTCCAAATTTATGTTCCAATATCGTCTTCCCATTTTGCCACACTTTATCTTTTTTTTTTTTTTTAGAGAGATTCAGTAACCTGTGAAATAAATAATTGTTCCGACGGAACCTTATACCAGGATTGACCATTGATCTACGACCAAAATCATGAATTTATTTTCATTCTTTATTTTTCGTTGATTACCAAATCCATAATGGGACCAGAGAATTCAAGTAAAAAGAATGAACCTCTTGTTAGGAATTACTAAATAATGTATCATGTAAATGATTGGTCTGATGTCCCATGGAAATAGTTCGGGACGCAAGAACAAAAAAAAATTCTCAAAATTCTCTATAGTGTAACAAAATATCTCTCATCTCCAATTCGAATAGATTCTTCCTTTTTATTTGCAAATGAATGTTTTTATCTTGCTTTGAACGATGTACTAATTTTTTGAATCCAGTACCAACCGGTATAATCCCCCCCAGAACAACGTTCTCTTTCAGCCCTTTCAACCAATCAATACGACCTCGTAGAGCAGCTTTTGCTAAAACTCGAGCAGTTTCTTGAAAACTCGCTTCGGATATGAAACTTTGAGTATTCAGAGATGACTTCGTTATTCCCAATAAGATTGCCCGATAACAGATCGCTTCGTCCAAAACACGCCCTGCTCGCTCTGCTCGCAACAATCCAATCAGTTCCCTAGGTGAAAACACATTAGACATTCCATCTTCTGAAACCAACACTTTTGATGTTACTTGACGTACAATAATCTCTATATGTCTATTATGGATCTGTACCCCCTGGGATCGATAAACCTTTTGGATCTTATTAACCAAAGAGATACGACTTTGTGCTATGGTTAGTTCAGCTCCAATCAAGAATCCCCAGGGTATCCCAAGAAGCCTTCGGCTACGTTCGTCCCAACCTTCAACTCTCTTTTTGAGGTTCATCGATATTGAATCAATTGAACGAACTTCTAAGATTTGTTCCACTTTTGGAAGACCTTGCGTGATATCGCCGGATCTCGATTTTTCATATATAAATGTAATTAATGTATCTCTTTCATAAAAGGTTTTCCCATAATGGCCATGAACAGTTGCTCCCGGAGTGACCAAATAGGGCTTAGCTGATCTTATAACTAAAGAGTCAACATGAACAATGAAAATTTTACCAGATTTTTTTATGCGTGATCCGTATTTCAATAGACATAAATTTTCACAAAGAAATAGGCCAAGGCTAATTATTGTCCATGCCTCTTCACAATAATCGTGATGGAGAAAACACCAATTAAAATGGAATAAATTCCAAATGATGTTACTACACGGATCGGGATTATAAATCCTACTATTTTCATCTAGGAAACAGTATTGAAATTGAAGTACTTGGAAAGTCTGTTGAAAATTGTCAAATAACAAATAGTTCTTTAAAAAGATTTGATTATGAGTTATTAAATAGTAAGATAAACAAGGATTCGCTATTTTAAATACAGTAGTACCTAAGGGACCCAACAAATCCCTAATTGGATTCATGGGATCCAATTCTTTTGTCGCATTATTATATCTCGAAGTATTAAAGGGGCCAATTCGAGAACAATTGGATGATGACAAAATTCGGAAAGATTGGCATTCCTTATTTCGATTCAACAACGTACCAAGAGTTCCCTGATGTTGGGGAAATGATTGAGTCTTTGCCTTGGAATTAAAAGGATTTATATTGGTACGATCTAATCCAATATTGTAAATCAATCCTGAACTTGACGTATCATACTTTTTTACGGTATAAGAAATAGTGGACTTTACTAACTCAATTCTGATGAAATCACGAAGCAGATCATTTGCCCTTATTTCAACAAAGGAAGCATGAACCTCTTCTTTTATAAAACCCCTTTTTTCTTGGTCCCAATTCAATACTAAGCAAGCCCGAACTAATTGAATACTTGTGTGAGAAATTCCTCGAATTGACTTGCTATTTCCATAAAGTATATAATTGACAATTCGAAGTTGTACATTATCCTTTTCCTGCAAGAGATCCTGAGGAAAAAGTGTTGCTAAATTTATCCCATCGGATATTTCATATGGGACTACGGGCCGAACCAAAACAAAATACTTTTTTTTTATAGGTGTGATCCGTTGAACATAGATCCAATTTTTAAATTTTTTTGATCCCTTATAATTTTTATTTTCCATTCCTGGTGGTATCAAAATGCCGCCGTGCCTAGATATTTTTTCCGCCTCTCCAGGAAAATGAATATCTCCAGAAAAAATTTTCAGTTCAATACTCCTTTTTTTTCTCTCCACTCGGACTAATCCACCTACTCGGCTTCTTGTATTTATATTTAAAGCAAGTCGTGTATCTACTCCAACGATACTATTGTTTCGGACCATTATGGGCGAAGATACGGGGAAGATATGCACTTCCTCGGGAATGAAAAAAAATCGATCTACTCTCATTTGCATTTGGTATTTCGGACTAAATTCTTTTGCTCCTCGATACTCAATCAAATCCTCTTTTTTTACGATTGAATCTACTTCGACAATCCCATATTTAGTAATTCCCGAACTGCTTCTTCTATATCGCGGATCATCAAAATAAGCAAGAATACTATTTTTACGTAAAATACCATTTATAGGTATTTTAATAGAAATACAAAAAGATGGTATTAGTTTCTTTTCTCGTTCTTGATCATATTGTAAGGGAATCACGAATCTATTTCTTCGCTTTTTCGCCAAGGAATCATCGGAATTCTCTTGACAAATAGAGGGATCTATGAGATTCCAATGACCATTGGATATGATTCGATAAGGTTTTGAATACTCAAAAATTTGCCCATCCTTTTTACTTTTACCAAAAAATTTATGTCTTACTTGATCATTAGTCAAATCAAAGATATTTCTTTCTTCGACAGAAAAAGAATTAGAATTCATTTGATCTTGATCCTTGTGGAGTGAAAAAGACACTATACTGGATCTGCATAGACATCCTGCTAATATCCATAAATGACTTGTTTTTGGTACTAGATGAACATTACTATACGGATATTCGGGCGCATGATGCACATCAGTACTCCAGTGCATTTCTCCTTCTGACTCAGAATAAATATGTTTTAGAACCCTCTCCTTAAAACGAAAAGTGGACGTTCCGGCACGAATCTCGGCAATCACTTGTTCCGATTCTACATATTGATCATTTTGAACTAAAATCAAACTTTTTGTTGGAATATTAACATTATGTATAATATCTCGACTCTCAATAGTTACATACAAGTCTATAAAACATAGAAAAGCAGGATGCCCATGACGGGTACGTGTGGGATGAACCAAATACTCATCAAATTTTATTTTTCCATTAGAGGGAGCTCGTACATGTTCGCCAGTACCACCTGTGAATACTCCGCCCGTATGAAAAGTTCTTAATGTGAGTTGAGTCCCCGGTTCCCCAATTGATTGACCCGCAATAATGCCTACGGCTTCTCCCAACTCAACCAGATCACCATGAGTAGGGCTACGACCATAACATAATTGGCAGATCCAAG